AACTTATTGGTCTTATGGTATATCTCAGTATAGAGAATGATAACAAGGATCTGTATTTGTTTATAAACTCTCCTGGCGGATGGGTAATCCCCGGAGTAGCTATTTATGATACTATGCAATTTGTGCAACCCGATGTGCATACAATATGCATGGGATTAGCCGCTTCAATGGGATCTTTTATCCTGGTCGGCGGAGAGATTACCAAACGTCTAGCATTCCCTCACGCTTGGCGCCAATGAGTTTTTTAAGAACAAAAAAAAAAGACTATGCCTTCGCCATATGAAATAGGAATATTAAGTAATAATAGCATGGCACTTCGAATTCGATATGAGAAATTTTTTTTTCAAAACATTAGATTATATATCGAAAGAGTAGTATGAAATTAGTATAAAATAAAGGGTATTCTCGATTTTACCTTATTTATCGGTGACCATTACCATTTCAGCGTCACAAACTTTTTTGTTTTCACAACAGAAAACTTTTAACAATATTTATGTTATTGTTAGGAAAGAGTACGAAAAAAAAAAAAAGAAACTTTGGGATTGCTGAATCAAAGACGAGATAAATATATAAAAAGCAACGGAGCCATCATAGTATTTTTTAACTGCTCCGAAAGGAAGGATGGTAATTGGATCATTTGCCGATCTGAATCGGATAAACCCTCTATCTATATTTTTTCTCTTTCTTCGATGGAAATGGAAGGTAAAGTGAATTCCATTGTATAGCCGTATGCAATGCGCAAAAGATGCCTGTACGGTTGCTCAATTCTATCTTTCTTTTTTTATTATTCTTTATCTCTTCTCCTCACCTCATCATGCGAGATAGAGGAACCATTTGTTATATTATCAGGGTAATGATACATCAACCTGCGAGTTCTTTTTATGAGGCACAAACGGGAGAATTTATCCTGGAAGCAGAAGAACTGCTGAAACTGCGCGAAACCATCACAAGAGTTTATGTACAAAGAACGGGCAAACCCCTATGGGTTGTATCCGAAGATATGGAAAGGGATGTTTTTATGTCAGCAACAGAAGCCCAAGCTCATGGAATTGTTGATCTTGTAGCAATTGAATAAAAAAAAATAGCAGTAAGTTTAAGCAAATCGCCACTTTGCGATTTTCTCTTCTTACTTATTACCGGGTTTAATAATATTCTATTCATCTATTAAATAGAGAAGTAATTCATAATCATCCGGTTAGGATCGATCTAAACCAGCCCATTTATTATGTATACGATTCAACATGCCAACTATTAAACAACTTATTAGAAACACAAGACAGCCAATCAGAAATGTCACGAAATCCCCCGCTCTTGGGGGATGTCCTCAGCGTCGAGGAACATGTACTAGGGTGTATGTGCGACTCGTTCAGATCACCATTGGTAGAAAAAAAAGGGAAAGAAATTTTCCAGTATCAATGATCAGTACTAGTGAATAGTATAAAATGGAAGGAAGAAGGTCGTTCACTATCTATATATCGAAAACTAAAAAAAAAGATCTATTCAATTCTTCTATTGTATATGAAATTTATGGTTTCCGATGAGAAAAAATTCCTCATTGGTAACAAATAGTTATTCATTAAGCGGGGAAATCCTATTTTCAAAGCCGAAATCTTATGCCTATACTCTTGCAAAAACGGACTAAGAGGGTCAGCTACCCCATCCAATTTTCATAATTAAATACCGTTACTGTATAGGTAGATCTCGTTGTGAAAGACCTATTACTAGATAATTCATAGGTAGAGCCGAAGAATGTAAACTGTACAACTTGCTAATAGCATTGATTAAATGAAGTAAGGGACTCCGGTATATATAGAGGACCTCACCGTTTAAGACATAACCATAGAAACGATGGAATCCACTATTTCGTTATTCATTTCTATTTATTACTTTTTTCTGTTTTTTGATACCTAGTATCAATACTCGTTTCGAGGTAAAATGACTATAAAAAAAGAAAAGACAAATCGTGGTCGGGAAGGTTATAGTAGCAAAAGCCATTGGAATTTTTATTTTATACATTGGAAGAATCCGTTTTGTTATTAATAAACTAGGAAAAGGGAAAAGAATAACTGAAAGAAAGGAAATCAATTAGTTATTCATGAAAGTTTCATTTATTCAATGACTAGAATTAGACGAGGATATATAGCTCGGAGACGTAGAACAAAAATTCGTTTATTTGCATCAAGCTTTCGGGGGGCTCGTTCAAGACTTACTCGAACAATTATTCAACAGAAAATAAGATCTTTGGTTTCGTCTCATCGAGATAGAGATAGGAAAAAGATAGATTTTCGTCGTTTGTGGATCACTCGGATAAATGCAGTAATTCGCGGGAATAGAGTATCCTATAGTTATAGTAGATTAATACACAATCTGTACAAGAGACAGTTGCTTCTTAATCGTAAAATACTTGCACAAATAGCTATATTAAATAGGAATTGTCTTTATATGATTTCTAATGAGATCAGATCATAAAATAAAAAAGGAAATTGTAAGGAATTTGTCAGAATATTTTAAATGGAGTTCGCTGGAGAATGAACTCCGGGAAGGTAGAGTAGAAATTAGTATGATAAAGAGAATATGATAAAGTCGTTCAAAATGAAATGAGCGAATATGTCCAATATCCAATAAAAAAAAGATTTCTTCTTCTTCCCCAATTTTTTTCTTACGATTTTTCGAACAAAATATCAATCTGTGTTTGAGTTCGGATTTTTATTTGGGTTCAATTGAGGAGTAAAGTAAGTCTACTTTTTTTTATTTATTTATGGTTCTAAGACCAGTAGCTCCGGCGGTCGACTCGCTTCTTTCAAATTGTTTCTCATTATTAAGAAAAGGTAACAAAGATAAAATACGAGCTTGTTTTATAGCAATAGTAATTAATCGTTGTTGTTTTAAGGTTAATCTATTTACCCGTCTAGATAATATTTTTCCTTGTTCACTAATAAATCGACTAATTAAACTCATGTTTCTATAATCAATTCGATCCCCCGATTGGATCGGGGGCAAACGCCTACGAAAAGATCGCTTGGATTTAAGAAAGAGTCGCTTGGATTTTTCCATGGTTTGTTTATTCCTTATCCTCAAAATCCTATTTCAATTTGATCCAAAAAGATTTCAAATTCAAAATATAGGATTTGATTTGGCTTTTTTTTAGTTAGTTATATTATGTTAACTAAAATGAAAATATATAGAATAATATGCTATATATAGAATATGTCCTTTTCGTGTTACTTGTAAGAGTGACACACAGGCACTTGATTCGAGTTATTTCTTTATCTCCCCGTGAATCGTATGTTTGTAACAATAGGGACAGAATTTTCTCAATTCCAATCGACTAGGCGTATTGTGTCGATTCTTTTGAGTAATATATCTGGAAACACCCCTTGATTCCTTATTAAGACCGTTTCTAACACAGTTGGTACATTCTAAAATAACCGTTACTCGGACATCTTTACCCTTGGCCATGAACCTCCTTTGCGTTTTTGATTCAACCAATTCTTCTACTTTCTGCGAAAAAAGAAATAAAAAAATAAGAAGTAAAACAACAAACTAATATTTAGGTATATTTTGAATCGAATTCGATTCAATGTACAGTATTTTATTAAAAGATCTTGTATGATCTTCTTGCCCTAGACACATTTCTGTTCTCACAATATTATTTCTAAATGGAATTGGAGAAAACCCGAATTTCGCCGAGGTTGAATCTACTTTTTTATTTCTCTTTCCTCCTTTCTTGATTATACTTCTACTTAATATATTGTATCGAATTCGATTTTTTCTAAAAAAAAAAAAGAGGGGGAGGGATTAGTCACAAATCTTTTGATTCTACCTCTAATCTTGTTCACCCCTTCCCATGTCAATAACTAGAATGAAAAAAAAGGGAATGTCAACGCATCCGGAAATAAACGATTGATCTCTATCAAAAGACCTGCTAAAGCCCCAAACCATAGAGTACTTAGTACCGGTGCCACGGAAAGATATGTTTTTAGATCTCGCATTTTAAATCCTCCTTCTTTATTCTTTTTATTTATTGTATTATTTATTGTAATGCCTAATGTTAATACATATATGATCCGATATAATATATATGTAAGTAGTTAAGGACCGCTTGTATTTGTACACGGAATTCCTAATTCCAATTGAAATCTACAATGATTCGGTAGATAAGATTTTTCTTTTCTTAAAACCGAAAAAGACGTCCCTTCCGACTGAGCATTCCCAAAAAATATTCCCTTTTTTAGTTATTTTTTACGATGGGTTTCATATTCATGTGTATATAAGCCTTCTACTATTATTATATGTTACATGAGAATAAAAAAAAGAAATGGCAAGATAACTTGGATATATCAATGGAGAAAATAAGGATTTTGAAAACAAGACAGGGATTCTATAAAATGACACTGTAGACCAATTGAAAGGGATGTAGCGCAGCTTGGTAGCGCGTTTGTTTTGGGTACAAAATGTCACGGGTTCAAATCCTGTCATCCCTACCTATTACTTCTCGTCTGAGCAGTAACGAGGGATTTATTGAAATCGATTAAAATCAGGCATACATAATCTTTTTTTATTATATCATATTCTATATGATAGTCTTATGCATACAAGATGTATTCGGGTTATAAAAAAAATCCTCTTCTTTTTTTTTAGTTTTAGCTAGTGTGATAATGATAAGAAGATAAGAAAGCGCTCTTAGTTCAGTTCGGTAGAACGTGGGTCTCCAAAACCCGATGTCGTAGGTTCAAATCCTACAGAGCGTGATTCCATTCTTGGTTAGGTTAGTCCCAAAATTACAATTAAATAATTGACCAGTAATCTTAATTTGACCTCCTTTGGATTAAAGAAAAGAGGAGGTCAATTAAAAAAAAAAAGATGTTAATTAATTTAATCAAAGATCCAACTGATCACCACGTCTGTATTGTAAATATGCAGTTACAAATAATCCAGCTAAAGTAATAGGAATTAGACCTAAGACAATTCCAAATAGAAAAACTTCAATCATTTCAATT